TCCCCAATAACCGAATACTTTTTTCTGTAAATACCGCATATTTGATTCCATCCATAAATCCATTTTCTTCCCTATGAGTTCCAGTATCGATAAGAATTCTAGTTCTTACTGTCCATATGTTATGGTATGAATATACCATACCAATTTGTTATGTATGGATGATGGGATTCCATTGATATAGAGCCAATTCCAATAGACTTATTGAATGTTCCCATTGGCGTGCATCCAGCAGGAATTGAACCTACGAATTTGCCAATTATGAGTTGGGCGCTTTAACCATTCAGCCATGGATGCTTAACAGGGATCATCATACATCGTAAATAACCAAATTTCAATTGAAATGAAATCTTTAGGAGGAATAAATGAAACGACATCAATTAAAATTCTGGATATTCGAATTGAGAGAGATATTGAGAGAGATCAAGAATTCTCACTATTTCTTAGATTCATGGATAAAATTTGATTCAGTGGGATCTTTCACTCACATTTTTTTTCACCAAGAACGTTTTATGAAACTCTTTGACCCCCGAATTTGGAGTATCCTACTTTCACGTGATTCACAGGGTGCAACAAGCAATCGATATTTCACGATCCAAGGTGTAGTACTGCTTGTAGTAGTGGTCCTTATATCTCGTATTAACAATCGAAAGATGGTCGAAAGAAAAAATATCTATTTGATGGGGCTTCTTCCTATACCTATGAATTCCATTGGACCCAGAAATGAGACATTGGAAGAATCTTTTTGGTCTTCCAATAGAAATAGGTTTATTGTTTCGCTCCTGTATCTTCCAAAAGGGAAAAATATTTCTGAGAGTTGTTTCATGGATCCGCAAGAGAGTACTTGGGTTCTCCCAATAAAAAAAAAATGTATCATGCCTAAATCTAACCGGGGTTCGCGGTGGTGGAGGAACCGGATCGGAAAAAAGAGGGATTCTAGTTGTCAGATATTTAATGAAACCGTAGCTGGAATTGAGATCTCATTCAAAGAGAAAGATAGCAAATATCTGGAGTTTCTTTTTTTATCCTATACGGATGATCCGATCCGCAAGGACCATGATTGGGAATTGTTTGATCGTCTTTCTCCGAGGAAGAAACGAAACATAATCAACTTGAATTCGGGACAGCTATTTGAAATCTTAGGGAAAGATTTTATTTGTTATCTCATGTCTGCTTTTCGTGAAAAAATACCAATTCAGGGGGAGAGTTTCTTCAAACAACAAGGAGCTGGGGCAACTATGCAATCCAATGATATTGAGCATGTTTCCCATCTCTTCTCGAGAAACAAGTGGGGTATTTCTTTGCAAAATTTTACTCAATTTCATATGTGGCAATTCCGCCAAGATCTCTTCGTTAGTTGGGGGAAGAATCAGCACGAATCGTATTTTTTGAGGAACGTCTCGAGAGAGAATTGGATTTGGTTAGACAATGTGTGGTTGGTGAACAAGGATCGGTTTTTTAGCAAGGTACGGAATGTATTGTCAAATATTCAATATGATTCCACAAGATCTCTTTTCGTTCAAGTAACGGATTCTAGCCAATGGAAAGGATCTTCTTCTGATCAATCCAGAGATCCTTTCGATTTCGTTAGAAATGAGAATTTAGAATATCACACATTGATCGATCAAACAGAGATTCCACAACTAAAAGAGAGATCGATTCTTTGGGATCCTTCCTTTCTTCAAACGGAACGAACAGAGATAGAATCAGATCGATTCCCGAAATGCCTTTTTGGATCTTACTCCATGTCCTGGCTATTCACGGAACCTGAGAAGCGGATGAATAATCATCTGCTTCCGGAAGAAATCGAAGAATTTATTGGGAATCCTACAAGATCAATTCGTTCTTTTTTCTCTGACAGATGGTCAGAACTTCATCTGGGTTCGAATCCTACTGAGAGGTCCACTAGAGATCAGAAATTGTTGAAGAAAAAACAAGATGTTTCTTTTGTCCCTTCCAGGCGAGCGGAAAAGAAAGAAATGGTTGATATATTCAAGATAATTACGTATTTACAAAATACCATCTCAATTCATCCTTCGGAACCAGATCCGGGATGTGATATGGTTCCGAAGGATGAACCGGATATGGACAGTTCCAATAAGATTTCATTTTTGAACAAAAATACATTTTTTGATTTCTTTCATCTATTCCATGACCGGAACAAAGGGGGATACGCGTTACGCCACGATTTTTTTGAAAGATTCCCAGAAATGGCGGATCTATTCACTCTATCAATAACCGAGCCGGATCTGGTGTATCATAGGGGATTTTCCTTTTCTATTGATTCCTACGGGTCGGATCAAAAAAAATTCTTGAATGAGGTATTCAACTCCAGAGATGAATTGAAAAAGAAATCTTTCTTGGTTCTACCTCCTCTTTTTTATGAGGAGAATGAATCTTTTTCTCGAAGGATCAGAAAAAAATCGGTCCGGATCTACTGCGGGAATGATTTGGAAGATCCCAAACTAAAAACAGCGGTATTTGCTAGCAACAACATAATGGA